TTTTTTTTTAATTTAAAAATTATTTAAAATGGTTTAAATAATATCGAGAATAAAATTTATTTTAAAAAAAAAAATTAAATATATTACATATATATATATATATATATATGTATATAAGATAATAATAATTATTTTTATAAATTATAAGTTATTAAAAATATTAATAAAAATTATTCAATTTTTAATATAATTTTTTTATTTAAATAAAAAATTGTTTGAAATGGTTTAATTAATATTAATAGTAAAATTTATCTTAAAAAATTATATACATATTTATTAACATTTATGAATAAATATTAGTTACACATATAATATATATATATATATATATACATATTAAATATTTAATGAATTTATATATATATATATATATGTAAATATTTAATTAATTAATATAATAATAATTAATTAAATTTTTTCTTAAATTAATTATAATTATCTTAATATATTGTAATTTAATTGGATTAATATCTGATTTATCTACGTATTAATTTTTAATATGAATATTATAGAAAAAAAATAAGAGAAGTAATAAAAATTTATTAATGTTTATTAACTATTTAACATAAAAAAAAAAAAAAAAAAATTCTATGGTAAAAAAAAATACAATAAATAAAAATTTATGTTTTAAAGAATTTAATTTAAATTTATTTTACATATAATTTTTAGTAGTAAAATTTTAATTATTTTAATAATAATATAATTAATTAAGTAGTAATTAATATTAAAAATTTAAGAAATTAAGATTTAGTAATATAAAAATTAATAACTAATTTTGTGCCAGCAGTTGCGGTTATACAAAAATTAAATTAAATTATTTCAGATTTTAAATAATTATTAAATTTAAAATAAATTTTAAATTATTAAGTGAAATTTTAATTTAATTAAATTTTATATAAGAATTAATGAATTAATAAATTTTATTATAAACTAGGATTAGATACCCTATTATTAAAAAAATAATTAAAAATACTAAAATAGTAAATAATTATTTATTGAAACTTAAATAATATGGCGGTATTTTAGTTCATTTAGAGGAATCTGTCTAATAATTGATAATCCACGAATAAATTTACTTAATTTAAAATTTTGTATATCATTGTTAAAAAAATATTTTAAAATAATAATAATATTTTAATTTTTTAATTAGAATTTAATTCAGATCAAGATGCAGAGTATAGTTAAGAATATGATGGATTACAATAAATATATTTATAATGAATAGTAATATTGTAAAATAAATTTGAAGGTGGATTTAAATGTAATTTTAATTAATTTATTAAAATGATTTAAAATTAAAATATGTACATATTGCCCGTCACTTTCATTTAAAAATTGAAATAAGTCGTAACAAAGTAGAGGTACTGGAAAGTGTTTCTAGAAAGATTCAAATTAGAGCTTGTTAAGTATTTCATTTACATTGAAAAGAAATTATAATTTAATTAATTTGAGGGGGTGGATAAATTAATAAAATAAATTTAATAAAAAAAATTTTAATATTAAAAATATATAATGGGGGTTAAAGTATTTTTAATAGAAAAAATTTATAAATTTATAGTTTAATAGTATTGTAAAATAAATTTGAAATAATAAAGAAAAAAATTAAATTAAAGTAAATTTTATTTGTTGTATCTTGTGTATCAGAGTTTATTAAATATAGGTTTTATTTAAAATAATCTCGAATTTAAAAGAGTTAATTAGTTAAGAAAGTTAATGTTGAATAATTATTTTAAATAATTAAATAGAAATGATATGTTAATCGTTTTTAAATATATCTAGTTTTTTTAGAAAAAAATTTAATTTTAAATTTAAATAATTTTAATAATTATTTTAAATAATTTTAAAAATTTAAAATTTTATATATTAAGGGATAAGCTTTAAATTAAAGAATTATAATTTATTATATTAAAATTAAAATTTTTAAAATTTATATTGTTTAAAAATTATAATTTATTATAAAAAATTTTAATAAAATTAAAATTTAAAAATTAAATTTAATTTTTTATAAAAAAATAATTTTTAATAAATTAAAATTAAAAATAATGATAAAATTAGTATAATTAATAAAAATTAAGTAAATAAAATAATAATTAAATTAAAGGAATTCGGCAAAAATTTATATTCACTTGTTTATCAAAAACATGTCTTTTTGATTAATAATTTAAAGTCTAATCTGCCCACTGATAATAAATTAAAGGGCTGCAGTATATTGACTGTACAAAGGTAGCATAATCATTAGTCTTTTAATTGGAGACTTGTATGAAAGATTTGATGAAATATAAACTGTCTCTAGTTTATTAATAAAAATTAATTTTTTAGTTAAAAAGCTAAAATATAATTAAAAGACGAGAAGACCCTATAGAGTTTTATAATTAATTTATTTTATGTAAAATATAAAATTAATTATTATAAGTAAATTAATTATTTTGTTGGGGTGATAAAAAAATTTGATAAACTTTTTTTTGTTATTAACATAGATAAGTGAGTTTTTGATCCATTGATAATGATTGAAAGAAAAAATTACCTTAGGGATAACAGCGTAATATTTTTTTTTAGTACAAATAAAAAAAAAAGTTTGCGACCTCGATGTTGGATTAAGATAAAAATTAAATGCAAAAGTTTAAAATTTTGATCTGTTCGATCATTAAAATCTTACATGATCTGAGTTCAAACCGGTGTAAGCCAGGTTGGTTTCTATCTTTAGTAAATTATAATATTTTAGTACGAAAGGATCAAGTATTAGAAATAATTTTAGCGGTTAAGAATTTTATTAAAAAAAGTTTAGCTATTTTGGCAGAATAATTGTAATGATTTTAGAAGTCAAATTATATATATAGATATATTATATATAAATAGTATATGATAGTTATAGATTTATTTAATATTATAATTGGATTATTGATTTTAATTATTGGGGTAATAATTGGTGTTGCTTTTTTGACTTTATTAGAGCGAAAAATTTTAGGTTATATTCAAATTCGTAAAGGTCCAAATAAAATAGGTTATATGGGAATTTTGCAACCTTTTTGTGATGCTATTAAGTTATTTTCTAAAGAACAAGTTTATTTAAATTATTCTAATTATGTAGTATATTATTTTTCTCCGATTATAAGATTTATGTTATCTTTAATATTGTGAATATTAATTCCTTATATTATTAATATAATTACGTTTAATTTGGGAATTTTATTTTTTTTGTGTTGTACTAGAATAGGGGTTTATACAGTGATAATTGCTGGGTGATCTTCTAATTCAAATTATTCTTTATTAGGGGGTTTACGTTCTGTAGCTCAAACTATTTCTTATGAAGTTAGACTTTCTTTAATTTTAATGTCTAGAATTATTATAATTATGGATTTTAATTTATTAAAATTTTTTTATTATCAGGAATTTATTTGGTTTATTTTTTTAATGTTGCCATTAAGATTGTGCTTTTTGTCTTCTTTGATAGCTGAAACTAATCGTACTCCTTTTGATTTTGCTGAAGGTGAAAGAGAGTTGGTGTCAGGATTTAATATTGAATATAGAAGAGGGGGATTTGCTTTAATTTTTTTAGCTGAGTATTCTAGAATTTTATTTATGAGATTTTTATTTGTTATTATATATTTAGGTGGTTGTGAATTAAATTTTGTTTTTTATATTAAATTAGTGTTTTTATCTTTTTTTTTTGTTTGAGTACGGGGTACGTTACCTCGTTATCGTTATGATAAATTGATATATTTATGTTGAAAAAGATATTTACCTGTTTCATTAAATTATATTTTATTTTATATAGGGTTAAAAATATTTTTAAGTTAGTAAAATTATTTTAGTATAAATTAATAGAATTATTTATTCTTTCTTAAGTTTTCAAAACAAATGCTTAGTACAAGCTCATTAATTAAAAATTAAAAATTAATTTATCTCAAATTTTATTTAAAATTGGGTTTATAATAAAATATGAAAAATATAATATTGTTAATAATTGACCTGTTAAAATATATGGAATTTCAACAGATCGGGCTCCAATTCAAGTTAGTAAGATAATAATAGAAATTAAAGATCAGAATAAAATTTGATTAATTGGGTAAAATTGAATTCCTTGAATTTTTTTGTTAAAGGTGAATGGTAAAATAATTAAAATTAAAATTGATATTACTAAAGCAATTACACCTCCTAATTTATTGGGAATAGATCGTAAAATTGCATAGGCAAATAAAAAATATCATTCTGGTTGAATGTGAATAGGTGTAACTAAGGGATTTGCAGGAATAAAATTATCAGGGTCGCCTAAAAGATAGGGATTAGATAAAGATAAGAAAATTATTATAAAAATTAAAATAATAAATCCAATTAAATCTTTAAATACAAAAAATGGATGAAAAGGGATTTTATCTAAATTTCTATTAATACCTAGGGGATTATTAGATCCTGTTTGATGAAGAAATAATAAATGAATTATAGTTAATATTAAAATAATAAAAGGAAATAGGAAATGAAAAGTGTAAAAACGGGTAAGAGTGGCATTATCTACTGCAAATCCTCCTCAAATTCAATTTACTAATATATTTCCTAAATAAGGAATAGCAGATAATAAATTTGTAATTACTGTAGCACCTCAAAATGATATTTGTCCTCAAGGTAGTACATAACCTATAAAAGCTGTTGCTATTAGTAAAAATAAAATAATAATACCTACAATTCATGTATAATTAAAATTAAAAGATTCATAATAAATTCCTCGACCAATATGAAAATAAATACAAATAAAAAAAAATGATGCTCCGTTAGCGTGTAAAGTACGAATTAGTCAACCATAATTTACATTTCGACAAATATAATTTACTCTATAAAAAGCTAATTCAATATTAGCATTATAATATATGGTTAGAAATAATCCTGTAATAATTTGGGTTATTAAACATAAACCTAAAAGAGATCCAAAATTTCATCAAGTTGAGATATTAGACGGGGAAGGTAAATCAATTAATGAATTATTAATAATTTTGATAATTGGGTGAGATTTACGGATAGATTGGAAAATATTTATCATTAGTTAAGTGAACGAAGAGGCCCAAAATAAATATTTGTAATTTTTACTACTGTAATAAGGGTGATAAATAAATAAATAATTATTATTATTGTTAAAAAATATGTTTGTTCATTGTATAATTTTGATAAATTAATATTAAATTCATTATTAAAAAATAAAAATAAATTAAAATAATTTATTATTTCATCATTGAATGAGAAATTTATTCAGGTTAAGTTGTTTTTATAGATAATACTACTTAAAAATAGTAAAATAATAATAATAGTAAAATTTTTATTTAGAAAAGAAATTTTAAATAATTCATTAGAAGCAATTCTTGACACATAAATAAATAAGACTAAAAGCCCACCTAAAAAAATTAAAAATAAAATATATGAAAATCAATAGGTATTAATTATTATTCTTGACAGTAAGCATATTAATAATGTTTGAATTAAAATTATTAATCCTATTGAAAATGGGTGATTTAATATATATATATATATTGAGAAAAAAATTAATAGTATTGATAAAAATATTTTTAAGATATCAAAGAATAGTTTAAAAAAAATAATAATTTTGGAGATTATAGATAAAGAAATTCTTTTTCTTTGAAGTTTTTAAAGAAAAATCTTAATTTTGATTTACAAGACCAAAGTTTTTTTTAAACTATAAAAACATTATATATATATATATATATATATATATATATATATATATATATATTAACAAATGATAATAAATATGTTAATTATTTTTGTGATATACTTAATTGGTAATATAATTTTTGTTTCTAAATATAAACATTTATTAATTGTATTATTAAGATTAGAATTTATTGTTTTAAGAATTTTTTTTTTTTTTATGATTTATTTAATAATAATTGATAATAACTTATATATGTTAATAATTTTTATAGTTTTTTCTGTTTGTGAGGGGGCATTAGGATTGTCAATTTTAGTTTCAATAATTCGAACTCACGGTAATGATTATTTTCAAAGATATAATTTAATTTAATGTTAAAATTTTTAATAATGATATTTTTTATAATTCCTTTATGTTGAAAAAAAAATATGTTTTGAATGGTTCAAATATTTATTATATTCATATTTTATATGTTTATAAATATAAATTTAAATATTGAAAATTTTTTTAATTTGGGTTATATAATAGGTTGTGATATAATTTCTTATGGGTTAATTTTGTTGAGAATTTGAATTAGATTTTTAATAATTATAGCCAGAGAAAGTTTATTTAAAACGAGATTTTATTTTAATTTTTTTTTATTAAATATTATTTTGTTGATAATTATATTATATTTAACTTTTAGAATAATAAATTTATTTATATTTTATTTATTTTTTGAGGGGAGATTAATTCCTACTTTAATATTAATTATTGGTTGAGGGTATCAGCCTGAACGAATTCAAGCAGGAATATATCTTTTGTTTTATACCTTGTTTGTTTCTTTGCCTTTATTGTTAGGGATTTTTTATATTTATAATAAAACAAATTATATAGTTATTTATTTTTTAAAATTTTTTAGTTTTGATATATTAATTTTATATTTGAGAATAATTATAGCTTTTTTAGTGAAAATACCCATATATTTTGTACATTTATGATTACCAAAAGCACATGTAGAAGCCCCAATTTCTGGGTCTATAATTTTAGCAGCTATTATATTAAAATTAGGGGGTTATGGGTTATTACGAATTTTAATTATTTTACAGAAAATTAATTTAAAAATAGGTTTTATTTGAATTATTATTAGATTAATTGGGGGATTTTTTATTAGTTTAAAGTGTTTTTGTCAAGTAGATATAAAATCTTTAATTGCCTATTCATCAGTTGCTCATATAAGATTAGTTATTGGTGGGATTATAACAATAAATTATTGGGGTTTTATAGGTGCTTATATTTTAATAATTGGGCATGGGCTATGCTCTTCGGGTATATTTTGTTTATCAAATATTATTTACGAACGGGTAAATAGACGAAGATTATTTTTAAATAGGGGTTTAATAAACTTTATACCTTCAATAAGATTATGATGGTTTTTATTTTTATCTTCTAATATAGCAGCTCCACCTTCTTTAAATTTAATAGGAGAAATTAGATTAATCAATAGATTAATTAGATGATCTTGGTTAAGAATGTTTTTATTAGGGGGAATTTCTTTTTTTAGAGCAGGTTATAGTTTATATCTTTATTCATTTACTCAACATGGAAAATTTAGCTTAAGAATTTATAGATTTTATAATGGGGTATCACGAGAATATTTAATGTTAATATTACATTGGTTACCTTTAAATATTATAATTTTAAAAGTTGATTATAGAATAATTTGATTTTATTTAAATAATTTAAATAAAATATTGATTTGTGGAATCAAAAATATGAATTAATCATTTTAAATCATTAATAAAAATTATTCAATTTGTTTCATTAGATTTTTTTTTTTGTTTTTTTTTATGTTAATTAATTTTTTTGGGGTAATTTATTTTATTATGAATGACATTAATTTATTTTTAGAGTGGGAGATTATTTCTTTTAATTCTATAAATATTGTTATATCTATTTTGTTAGATTGAATATCTTTGTTATTTATAATATTTGTTACATTAATTTCATCTTCTGTTATTTATTATAGAAAAAGTTATATAAAATCTGAATTAAATTTAAATCGTTTTATTTTGTTGGTGTTGTTATTTGTTTTTTCTATAATTTTATTAATTATTAGTCCTAATATAATTAGAATTTTTTTAGGTTGAGATGGTTTAGGTTTAGTTTCTTATTGTTTAATTATTTTTTATCAAAATATTAAATCTTATAATGCTGGTATATTAACTGCTTTATCAAATCGAATTGGTGATGTTATGATTTTATTATTAATTTCTTGAATAATAAATTATGGAAGTTGAAATTATATTTTTTATATAAATTTTATGTTTAGTGATTATTCAATACAATTTGTTGGATTATTAGTTATTTTAGCTGCTATAACTAAAAGAGCTCAAATTCCTTTTAGTTCTTGATTACCTGCTGCTATGGCAGCTCCTACCCCTGTTTCAGCTTTAGTTCATTCATCTACTTTGGTAACTGCGGGAATTTATTTATTGATTCGATTTAATGATTTATTGGTTAATTTATTTTTTTTTAAGTTTTTATTATTAATTTCTGGTATGACTATATTTATAGCTGGGGTATGTGCAAATTATGAATATGACTTAAAAAAAATTATTGCTTTATCTACTTTAAGACAATTAGGTTTAATAATAAGAATTTTAAGAATGGGGTTTAAAGATTTAGCTTTTTTTCATTTATTAACACATGCTATATTTAAGGCTTTATTGTTTATATGTGCTGGTATGATTATTCATATGATAAATGATAACCAAGATATTCGTATAATGGGGGGTATTAGATTATATATTCCTTTAACTTCTTTATGTTTAAATATTTCTAATTTAGCGTTATGTGGTATTCCTTTTTTAGCTGGATTTTATTCAAAAGATTTGATTTTAGAGATGGTAAGAATAAGAAATTTGAATTTATTAATTTTTTATTTATATTATATTTCTACGGGATTAACTATGTTTTATACTATTCGTTTATTAATATATTTAATAGTTAATGATTATAATTTATTGTGTATTTATAATTTATATGATGAAGATTATATTATATTAAAGAGTATATTTATATTGTTATTTATAAGTTTAATTTCGGGTAGATTTTTAAGATGAATAATTTTTTCTTATCCTTATATAATTTATTTACCTATAAATATAAAAATAATAGTTATTTATGTTATAATATTGGGATTTTTGTTGGGGTATTTAGTTAGAATTACTAATATTTATTCAATTAATAAATTTATTATAACTTATAATTTAAGATTATTTTTGACTGTAATATGGTTTATACCTAGATTATCAACTTATGGGATGAATTATAATTTTTTAAGTTTTAGAAATAATTTAGTAAAAAATATTGATATAGGTTGAAGAGAGTTGTTAGAAAGTTATGGTATTATTAATATTATTAAGTATTATTCAGTTATTAGTTATATTTATCAAATAAATAATTTTAAAGTTTATTTATTTAGATTTATTTTATGGGTAATAATTTTTATTGTTATAATTATATTATATTTAAATAGCTTAATAAGAGTATAATATTGAAGATATTAAGGTGATTTATAAATCTTTAAATAAATATTTATAAAAGATTTTTCTTTATTTTTACAATGAAAATGTAATGTTTTTATAAACTATATAAAAAGAAATATTAATGAGTTGATTCACTATAAATTAAGTTAGCAGCTTAATGTAAACATTTAAATGTATATATTTCTAATTGGAATAATAATTCATTTTTATCATTAACAGTGATATACCTCTATTTTGGTTTCAATTAATTAAATAAGGAATATAATTATATTCTAACTTTTAAGTCGAAATTAAATGCAAAATTGCTTCTTATTTAAGATAAATTGAAATTCAATATTTTTTGAATGCAAATCAAATGTTTTGGTTAAACTATAATCCTAATTTGCTCATTTTAATATATTTTGATTTCATTCATGGTATAATCCAATTAGTAAAATTATAATAAAAAAAAAGCTGATTTTGTATCAAATGAAAAAATTAACTATTATAAAATTAGGAATAATGGGAAAAATTAAAGCAATTTCCACATCAAAAATAAGAAAAATTATAGTAATTAAAAAAAAATGTAGTGAAAATGGAATTCGAGCAATACATTTTGGGTCAAATCCACATTCGAATGGGGAACATTTTTCTCGGTCAAGAGATGATTTTTTTGAAATAATTAATGAAATAATTATTAAAATATTAGAAATTAAAATTAAAATTATGGATATTGATAATAATAAAATAATTATTTATATTAATAATATGATTAAACTTTTTGATTGGAAGTCAAATATACTAAATATATTATATAAATATTTAATTTCCTCATCAATAAATTGAAATATAAAGAAATAATCATACGACATCAACAAAATGTCAGTATCATGCTGCTGCTTCGAATCCGAAATGGTGAGTTTTAGAGAAATGGTTATTTAAATGACGAATAAAACATGTTAATAAAAAAATTGTTCCAATAATTACATGTAATCCATGGAATCCTGTTGCTATAAAAAATGTTGATCCATAAATTCTGTCTGCAATTGAAAAGGGTGCTTCTATATATTCATATGCTTGTAGAATAGTAAAGTAAATTCCTAAAATTACAGTAATAAATAATCTTTGAGATGTTTGAGTGAAATTATTTTCTATTAATGCATGATGTGCTCAAGTTACAGTAATACCTGATGTGATTAAAATGATAGTGTTTAATAAAGGGATTTGAAAAGGGTTAAATGTAATAATTCTATGAGGTGGTCAAATAGCTCCAATTTCGATATTAGGTGATAGTCTACTATGAAAAAAAGCCCAAAAAAATGATAAAAAGAAAAAAATTTCTGAGATAATAAATAAAATTATTCCTCATCGGAGGCCTTTAGTAACTATGATAGTATGTTTTCCTTGAAAAGTTCCTTCTCGGCAAATATCTCGTCATCATTGATATATTGTTAATAATACAATAATATAACCTAAAATTAATAAATTTGTATTAAAATTATGGAATCATTTAATTAATCCTGTAACTAAAGTTATAACTCCGATAGCGCCAGTTAAAGGTCATGGTCTATAGTCTACTAAATGAAAGGGATGATTGTGGTTTATTGACATTATTTTACTTCTCTAGAATAAAGAGTTCTTAGAATAGAAATTACATATGCTTGAATAATGGCTACTGCTGATTCTAAAATTAATAATAAAATTTGACTAAAAATTAAAATAATTAATAAATAAGAATATATATTATTTCCAGTGTTTCTTAATAATGTTAATAATAAATGTCCTGCAATTATATTAGCAGTTAATCGTACTGCTAAAGTTATAGGTCGAATAATATTTCTAATAGTTTCAATTAATACTATAAATGGCATTAAAATTGATGGAGTTCCTTGGGGGATTATATGAATAAATATGTGTTGAGTATTATTAATTCATCCATAAATTATAAAACTTAATCATAAGGTTAATGATAGATATAATGAAATATTTAAGTGTCTAGTAGTTGTAAAAATGTATGGAAATAGTCCTAAAAAATTATTAAATAAAATAAAAAAAAATAGTGAAATAAAAATGAAGGTTGAACCATTAGAATTATTAGGTCCTAGTAATATTTTAAATTCTTTATGTAATTTATTAGAAATAAAGTTTCATAAGATAAAATGACGATTTGGGATGAATCAAAATGAGTAAGGGATAAATATAAATCCAATAAAAATTCTAATTCAGTTTAATGGAATATTAAATAAATTAGTAGATGGATCAAAAATTGAAAATAAGTTATTTATCATTTTCAATTTATTAAATTAGTATTTTTATAAGATTTATTTTTATTAAAATTATTAATTTTATATTTAAAAATAAAGTAATTTATAATTATAAATATGATAAAAATACAGATAAAAAAAAGGAATAAAAAAATTCAGTTAATTGGTATTATTTGTGGTATAAAAGAATATTACTTAGGTAATAATTTAAATTTGACATATTTATGTTATAGTTATTAACTAATTCTTTCATTAGAAGTAATTGCTAATTTACTATAAAGTGGTTTAAGAGACCAATACTTGCTTTCAGTCATCTAATGAATAATTATTAATTCAATTAATGAAATTTTTAATTAAAATTCCTTCAATAACAATAGGTATAAAACTATGATTTGCCCCACAAATTTCAGAACATTGACCAAAGAATAATCCAGGTCGGTTAATAAAAAATCTTGTTTGATTTAATCGACCTGGATTAGCATCTACTTTAATTCCTAAGGAAGGAATAGTTCATGAATGAATTACATCAGTAGCTGTAATTAAAATTCGAATTTGGTTATTAATAGGTAAAACAATTCGATTATCTACATCTAAAAGACGAAAGTTATTGATGTTTTGTGGGGTATTAATTATATAAGAATCAAATTCAATATTAGAAAAATCAGAATATTCATATCTTCAATATCATTGATGACCAATGGATTTTAAAGTAATTAAAGGGTTATTAAGTTCATCTAAAAGATAAAGTAGTCGTAGAGAGGGTAATGCAATAAAAATTAAAGTAATTGCTGGTAAGATGGTTCAAATTAATTCGATTATTTGTCCCTCTAATAAAAATCGATTAATATAAGAGTTAAAAAATAAATTTAATATTAAATATGAAACTAAAATAGTAATTATAATTAAAATAATTAATGTATGATCATGAAAAAAAATAATTTGTTCTATTAATGGAGATGCTCTATTTTGATAGTTTAAGTTGGATCATGTTGCCATTTCTAAAAAAAGGATAAATCCTTTATAAATGGGGTTTAAATCCATTACATATAATCTGCCATATTAGAAATTACTTAAAATAGGAAGTTCGTTATATGAATGTTCTGCAGGAGGTAAATTTTGATATCATTCAATGGAAGATGGTATATTTAATGGGAAAATAATAATTCGTTGGTTAATTATAGATTCTCATATAATAATAATTATTATAATTAATGAAATTAATGAAATATATGAACCAAAAGATGAAATAATATTCCATGAGATAAAACTGTCAGGGTAATCAGAATATCGTCGTGGTATTCCAGCTAAACCTAAAAAATGTTGGGGAAAAAATGTTAAATTAACTCCAATAAATATGGAAATAAATTGAATTTTTAGTAGGTAATTATTTATAATTAATCCGGTAAATAATGGGTATCAATGAACAAATCCCCCAAAAATAGCAAATACTGCACCTATCGATAAAACATAATGAAAATGGGCTACTACATAATAAGTATCGTGTAAAGTAATATCAATAGAAGAGTTTGCTAAAATTACTCCTGTTAATCCTCCTACTGTAAATAAAAAAATAAATCCTAATCTTCATAATATGGAAGGTCTATAATTAATTTGTGTTCCGTGAAGGGTTGCTAATCATCTAAAAATTTTAATTCCGGTTGGTACTGCAATAATTATAGTTGCTGATGTAAAATAAGCTCGAGTATCAATATCTATTCCTACTGTAAATATATGATGTGCTCAAACAATAAATCCTAACAATCCAATTGCTATTATTGCATAAATTATTCCTAAACAACCAAAAGTTTCCTTTTTACCTCTTTCTTGGGAAATAATATGGGAAATTATACCAAATCCGGGTAAAATAAGAATATAAACTTCTGGATGACCAAAAAATCAAAATAAATGTTGATATAAAATAGGATCTCCTCCTCCAGCGGGATCAAAAAAAGATGTATTAATATTTCGATCAGTTAATAATATAGTAATAGCTCCAGCTAAAACTGGTAAAGATAAAAGTAATAATAAAGCTGTAATTCCTACAGCTCACACAAATAAAGGTAATTGATCAAAAGATAGATGATTAATTCGTATATTAATAATTGTTGTAATAAAATTAATTGCCCCTAAAATAGAAGAAATACCAGCTAGATGTAGGGAAAAAATTGCTAAATCAACTGAAGAACCACCATGAGCAATATTTGAAGAAAGGGGGGGATATACCGTTCATCCTGTTCCTGCTCCATTTTCTACAATTCTTCTAGAAATTAGTAAAATTAATGAGGGGGGTAGTAATCAAAATCTTATATTATTTATACGAGGGAAAGCTATATCAGGGGCTCCTAATATTAAAGGTACTAATCAATTTCCAAATCCTCCAATTATAATGGGTATAACCATAAAAAAAATTATAATAAAAGCATGAGCTGTAACAATAGTATTGTAAATTTGATCATCTCCAATTAAAGAACCAGGATTACCTAATTCAGTTCGAATTAGTAAACTAAGAGATGTTCCTACTATTCCTGCTCAAATCCCAAAAATAAAATATAAAGTACCAATATCTTTATGATTTGTAGAAAATAATCATTTTCGCTAAATAAAATGGCTGAGGCATAAGCGATAAATTGTAAATTTATTAACGAGAAATATCTCTTTTATTAAATTTAGTCTTATAGTCAAAAAATGATATGAAATTGCAAATTTTATGGTGTAAATAAATTATTAAGGCTTAAAGAATGTTTCTTTATAGATAATTTTGAAGATTATTAGTTTAAATTAACTTAAAACCTTATAAGTAAAAAAAAGTTCTAATAATTATCCCTAATAAAGAAATAAATCTGAAAAGATTGATAATAATAAAATAGTTATTTTTAATAAAGATTTTTAATCACTTTAATTTAGTAAAAAAAAATATAAAAGAGGAATAAATAATACGAATATAAATAAATAATATAATTAATCTTGTTATTATAAAAATAAAAGTAATAATAAATAAATTATTTATTAAAAGATAATTAATAATTAATCATTTTGGGAAAAATCCTAAAAAGGGGGGTAATCCTCCTAAAGAAAGAAAATTAATTAAAATAAATAATTTAATTAAAAATTTTAAATTAAAATTAAATAATTGATTAATATAAAAAATATTTATAATGTAAAATAGAAAACATAAAAATGAGATAAAAAATGAATAAAAAATAAAATAAATTATTCATAAATTTTCTCTAATTATTAATGCTGAAAGTATTCAACCTAAATTATTAATTGAAGAAAATGCTATTAATTTTCGTAAAGAAGTTTGATTAAATCTTCCGATGGCTCCAATTGTTACATTAAGGATTATTGATAAAAATAAAAAATTTAAATTTAAATAATATGATAATAAAATTATGGGGGTAATTTTTTGTCATGTTATTAAAATAAAACAATTTATTCACGATAAACCTTCTATGATGTTAGGAAATCAAAAGTGAAAAGGTACTGATCCTATTTTTATAAATAAAGATGAGTTAATGAGAATAGAAATAAAATTATCTATTAAATAATTTTTTATGATTGTTAAATTTAATAAAATAGAAAATAGAAAGTTAATAGAAGCAATAGATTGGGTTAGAAAATATTTTAAGGAAGCTTCTGAGTTTAATAAATTATTGGGGTTTGAAATTAGGGGGATAAATCTTATTAAGTTAATTTCGAGTCCAATTCAGCAGCCTAATCATGAATTTGATGAAATTGAAATTAAAGTTCTAAAGCATAAAGTAAATAAAAAAAATATTTTATTAGAATTTAATATAAATAAAATTTAAAATAGAAAATTAATTTCTTTGTGAAATAAGTAATTTCATATCATATAGTTATATTTTAGTGTAAGAGGCACGATAATTTTTGAGATTGTAGGATATAGTTTAATTCTATAAAATATAATAAAGGTAATAGTTTACATTATTTATCCTATCAGAATAATCCTTTTTGTCAGGCACTTTATTTTTAAAAAAAAGGTATTTCCTTTATATTTGGGGTATGAACCCAAAAGCTTAAGTTTAGCTTATTTTTAA